TCTATTCCATAACCTACAAATTGGTTAGTTATCCAGTCAGCATAATCAAAATATTATATTTGTTTTGTAGAAATGACAAAAAGGATCCTTTGCTCTGATGTTTCAAACCACTCTATTCTTTTGTTTCTTAATGATGTTTGTGAACAATTGAATCTAGCGGTTGATTCATAGTCCCTGCCCTTCCCCCAAAATATTAACTGGAAGCAAGAAGAAGGAACGAATCAATCGATTTTATCTATAATCCAATATAATAATTATATTGATTTCTAGGGATGAGACATCCTGCAAATCATTTCTAGACTAAACTAATAGAACCTTAATCAAAACTACTCTAAAAATAAAATAAAAACTCTGATCATATATCTGATCATATAATAAATAAAGATTTGGATATTCGTAAAAATAAAATCCGCCTTTCAACCGGAACAGTCTTTTTTGTTTGAATAATTTCTCTAAGTTAGAAGTTTAACTTATATTGAATAAGTGAAGATTATTGAATAAGTGAAGATATTGAATAAGTGAATAAATTCTATTTTCTCAATAACTTATTCACCCATAATCCTTTTTTTCCTTTGTTTGTCCACTACTTCTTATGAATCTAAACAAAGGAGTTCCGATAGACCCGGAAAAGAAGGAAAGGAATAGTAATCTTTGATGAACAGGAAAAAAAAAATAATTATTATTTTGATACAAGACGACACAAGAAAACGGGTGAAAATTCCTTTTTCTTGTGTCGTCTTGCGTCGAATAGAAGATTAGGAAGACTAGTAATCCTTCCTAAAAGTATTTGTTCCTTTCATTTTTACCATCCTTGCCTTGTATTCTCTTCTTTTGTATTTGTTTGTATGCCTATTGTTTATTACTAAAATGGAATACAAGTAATGAATTCCAGGCGTCCTGCAAAACAAAAAGAGTATAAACAAAGCAAGCAAAAGGATTTACAGAATTTTTTGATCATACATAATTGTATCGATGGACAAAAAATCGGCACTTTTTACCAAATGTTAAGGAATCTCTGGACCTAAAAATTCATTTCGTACAATTGAACTTTTTCAAACTGTTTCTTTTTAAGAACCAAAAAAACTTGTGCCAAAATAACAGATGCGAAGAAGAACAAAAGGCCTTGGACGCGTAATGGATCTTGAAGCACTATTTCTGCATCTCCCTGACCAAACCCTCCTACATTGGGATTGCTTGTTAATGGTTGATCAAGCTTAATGGATTCACCCTCTGAAACAAGAAGTTCTGGTCCTGGAGGTATAATATCAACCGCTTGACGTCCATCCGATGCATCAACTATGGTTATTTCATATCCTCCCTTTTCTTTACGTACTATTTTGCTTACTATACCTGCTGATGTAGCATTATAGACTGTATTGTTACTCTTGCTACCATCAGGATAAATCTGACCCCTTCCTCTGTTCCCACCCACATATATGGGATATTTTAAGAAGTGAACGTCTTTCTTTGTAGCAGGGTCGGGGGAAAGAATGGGAAAGACGATTTCACTATATTTCTGACCCGGAACAGGACCTATCACAAGAATATTTTTTTTATTGGGACGATAACTCTGAAAAGACAGATTTCCTATCTTTTCTTTCAACTCAGGAGAAATACGATCGGGGGGGGCTAATTCGAATCCCTCGGGTAAAATAAGAACAGCACCCACATTCAAACCCCCTTTTTTACCATTAGCAAGAACTTGTTTCAGTTGCATATCATAAGGAATTTGAACAACTGCTTCAAATACAGTATCAGGAAGCACAGCTTGCGGAACTTCAATATCCACGGGCTTATTAGCTAAATGGCAATTAGCACATACAATTCGTCCAGTTGCTTCTCGTGGGTTTTCATAACCCTGCTGCGCAAAAATGGGATATGCATTTGAAATGGATGCTCGAGTTATTACATATATCATGATCGATACAGAAATGGATCGAGTCATCTGTTCCTTTACCCAAGAAAAAGTATTTCTATTTTGCATGTCCAATCATGGATCTCGGAATTTCTACAATAAATTAGATAGAGAACTAGTAAAGTTCCCTATGCACGAGTCTGTCATTGTACTGGAATAGTTGTACTGTAATATAGGACGAATACCTTGAACTGGTAGAAATAAAATATAAAGAATTAAGTAAGATTCAAAATGGTTTCTTTATAAAGGAAGAAAGATTCTGATTTATTTGATTGATATCAGGAGATCAAATGAGTTCTTCATTCATTCATTGAATGATAAATGACTACAAGCGAAGGAGATACACGATTTAAATAATGGAAAATCCAATATTTCACAATTGTATCTAGAATAACTGGAAAGGTGGAAACAAGACCAGATATAATTTGATCGTTATGAGCCAATCCAAAATCATTGTAGAACGAACCAATTATTAGTTCCCAACCATGAGTCGAGTGAAATCCAATCCATAAATCAGTAACTAAAAGAATCGAAAAAGCTTTTATTGTGTCACTTAAGTTATAGAGGAATTCCTGAACCCAAGAATTAAGAATGACAAGTTCCTCATTACCCAAAATAAAATAACCACTTAGAATAGCGAAAGAGATTATATTTGTCGAGAAATGCAAAATGATATGGAGATGATATTCATTGTGTGTTTTGACCAATTGTATCGTTTCCTTGTGTATTCCTATACGAAGTTTTTGTATATGTGTCTCCGGGTACTCCTTTATCATTTCGTCCAACAGAAAGAGTTCTTCTAATTCTATGAATCTTTCTAGAACGTTTTTCTCTTGAATGATATTCAAGAGAGTTTTGGATTGCCCGGTATTCCACCAATTTGTAACCCAAAGTTCCAGACATTTATTAAATGAAAGAGAAACCCACCAGGGCAAAAATACTATAGATACAAGATATGGGAAAGAAGGCAATGCTTTCTTTTTTTTCATTTTTTATCTGTGAATTGAATCGTTAATGAACCTGCTTCATTCGTTGACTCTATATGATATTTCTCTGAAGCACGAGTTCTATAACAAGGTATTGAACCTATGGGTCTATTCATTCCAATTTTTGTGTCAAAATTGAGTTTAGTTCTTGGATCTAGAAGGAATATAGAAATGGGATAAGGGTTTGCCCTTTTCGGATAAAAATGAAAAATCAATATTATTCCTAGATATCTCAATTGGGCAAATTCGAAGCAATTTCATCTTCATTTGTTCCTTTCTATGAATACTCGAAAACCCACTTAAAATAACGAATCGGATTTAGAAACGAAAACCCCCCTCAGTTAATTATTTCGAAATGTTTCACCGCCTAGCCACAACCAAGGAAAAAAGGTATCATCAAAATTTTGGGCCTAAAAAGATGAGATGAATTCCATATTACGAAATAAATGTTCGGATATATTTGATGAATCCCTACTTATTATATTAGCCTTAGATTAGCCTTTTTTCTAGTAGAAATTTTCTAGTAGAAAAGAATTGAGTTGGGATCCATACGCATATGAAATACTTTTGGTATACAAATGGTATACAAAAATTTCTTCTTTTCTTAATTTTCTTCTTTATTATAGTATAGTTTATTATAGTTATTCCATATACGCCCTCCTGCTTTTTTGGTTTATTCTATGGGAGTCGCCACGACAAAGGAAGGAGGAAATAGAATAATCTAACATGTTTTGTTCAAATGAACATTCCAAAAAGACTTCAATTATATTAAAAAGGGAATTAGCAAGTTCCTTCCCCCATGCCGAGAAAACATTTATTCTTTATTGTGTTCAATTCATTTCAAAATACTTCAATTGGTACGCCCAAGAAATAGGCCAATTCGGCAGCTTTTTGTTCAATTTCTCGTGGAGTAAAATTCTCATCAGTACGAGTCAAGGGAATGGCCCCTTGACCTCTGATTTCCATATAAAGGACACGACGAGGATAAAGACCCTCTTTAACCTCAATTCTGATTGATTGGATATCTCTCATAAGGAAGCGAAGGAAGATGCGACGATTTATTCCAGGAAATCCCCAACGAAAAATGCACACAATTCCTTCTTTTCTATCGAATCGGTCATAACCACTACCTACATTCCACAAAATTGTGCACCACAAATAGGAGCTAACGAACAGACCTGCGATCCCGTAAAAAGACATCACGATTCCTTGTGGAAAAAAAATAATTTGCTGAGATGGAAATATGGATATCAGATTCCTACCAAGATAACTGGAAGTTCCAACCGCTAAGAATCCTAGTGAACCTAAAAAAAGGATACAGGCCCAGCAAAAATTACTTGTTTTTCGAGACCCCCTTATAAGTTCTATCCATATATGTTCTGATCGCCAATTCATACTATACTAGATCCAGTTGCATTCGATTGGAATTGAGAGAATAACCCAAATTTGACTTTACCTTTCTTGATCCCGAAGTAACTTTCATCAACTAGCACTATTCTGATGTGGAGTAATTGGTTAGATACATTGACTTTCTATTAAAAATATTTACTGATCCGTTTTTAACCAGCTATATATATATACATGCATTTATGCAGATAGCATGTATCCGCATACATAACAGTTCTTTCATTTGTGTGTGGAAAGAGCCACATATCGTACCATATTGCACTAAAAAAATATCTGTATTATGATACAGTGTTGAAATAAATTGATAGGATTTGGTCCCATTGGATCTAGACAATCTTATTTTTTTGGACATGAAGAGATAAAGAAGCCATTGCAATTGCCGGAAATACTAGGCCCACTAAAGGCACAAAAATAGAGGGTAAGCTGAGATCTGTCATAGAATGGGTGCCTCGATTTAATATTTGTATCTATATATTTGTATCTATTAGAAAGATATCTTATGATATGATAAGTATATCTATTATAAGTAATATTAGGTAATATTGACTATTGTATTTTATATAATATTATACTACTAAGTATATATAAACAATTAAGTATATATAAATATATAATTTATAAATAATATATTTATATTAAAATAGAAATTTGAAATATAAAAATAATATTAAAATATTAAATTTTAATAAAAAAAAGGATAGATAATAAGTGCAAAAATGTAGAACTAAATTAAGTGTACCTATTCATCTTTCTACACGAATATAAATAGGGTAATCTTCTTTTACAAATTTTATTATTCTTCTTCTCCCATCCTTATGTTCTTTCTATCTTTCTTTCTAATCTAATAAGGAGTTTTTTATTTAAAAGGAGTTTTCTTATGAAAATTAAGTTCATTATGAATTCGCGACTCTAAATAATAGGATCCAACAAACAGGGATTCATAGTAAAAATGCGATAGATGTAGAAATTATTTTATTTCATTTCCATATTTGATATTTCTTTTTATTTTTATATTTTTTTTTTTCATTATTGTCTATCTTAATTAATGCGTAAGATAGCCAGATAAAATTCTTTTTATTTCCCCAAATTAGAATTCCTCGGAAAGAGAAATTCACTTTTTTATTTTATCCTGTTGATAGAGGTTCATAATACCTAATCATGAATAGGGGTAAGATAAAAAATAGATCTGGATCCGGAAGAAAAAAAAATTATCCGAAACTTCTGACTCTTACTAGAAAGTGTAACTTATATCACCAAAGAACATTTTTCTTAGTTTTTTTTTATTATGATGAACTAAATACTTGTTCGCTACAAACAAAATAACTGAATCTAGTGCTATACTTTAATTTTTTGAATTTTGATTCAAGGGAAAGAAACCATGGAGCTGAAATAACTCACTTAGAACACCTTTTAAAGGATTACGTGGTACGATTGGGTCGAATAAGCCTTTATGGAATAAATACTCAGCCGCTTGTGAACCATCGGGTACTGTCTTATTCAATGTTTGTTCAATTACTCTTTTACCCGCAAATGCAATGTACGCATTAGGTTCAGCAATAATGATATCTCCCAACATACCAAAACTGGCTGTTACTCCACCGGTTGTAGGAGATGTAAGGACTGGTACATAGAATAACTTTTTAGTGGATTGGTAATCATATGAAGCAGAAGATATTTTAGCCATTTGCATCAAGCTCAAACTTCCTTCTTGCATGCGTGCTCCTCCAGAAGCACACACAATAATGACAGGTAGAGATCGATTAGTAGCATACTCAATCAAACGAGTGATTTTCTCACCTACTACAGATCCCATACTACCTCCCATGAACTGAAAATCCATAACCCCAATTGCTGTGGGAATACCGTTTAGTTGACCTATGCCTGTTTGAACAGCTTCAGTTAAACCTGTCTTTCTTTGATAAGAATCGATACGATCTTTATAAGGTTCCTCTTCTGAATGAAATTGAATGGGGTCCATAGAAACCATATCTTCATCCATAGGATCCCAAGTGCCCGAATCAATCGAAAGTTCGATTCTATCTGAACTACTCATTTTCAAATGATATCCACACTGTTCACAAATATTCATTTTTGACCTAAGAAGTTTTTTATAATTTAATCCATAACAATTTTCGCATTGAACCCATAAATGTCTGTATTTTTTATTTATATCGAAATCATTAGATCTTCCTCTTATATTGAAATCACTGCCATTATTACGAGTTCTTATACTAAAACTTCCACTTTCACTACCACTTACATTTTCAGTACAAATGAAACTATAAATGTAACTGTCACTGTAATTGTCAGTACCACCTGAAATGGAACTATTAATACTGACTTCAAAACGAAGATAACTATTAATGCAACTATTAATGTGATTAGTCCAACTAGATTGAGTATCATACATGTAATGATAATAGTAGTGATTGTTTCTCTTAGACCCCCTATTCAAAAAACTAGAAAAAAAACCCTCTAATTCACTCAGAAAAGAACTATCATTGTCAATCTCAAAACTATGATTTTCAATATCAAAATATACGGAATAACTGTCACCATTACTATCCCTAACTAAAAAAGTGTCATCAGAGATCAAACTCCAAATATCCCTGATACCAAATAAATAATCAACATTACTGAAACTATAACTAACACTATCACTCCAATTTTTCTCCGTATCATTTAGAAGGGGTTCATCACTTCCACTGGTATGGCCAATAGCATCAAGACTTTCCATTGATTTACTTAAACCATACCTATGTTCTAACTTTAACTTCTCGTTAGACAACATCGAATTGAACCACCATTTTTCCATATAATCTTCCTGCCCCCTATTTGATGAAAATACAATAGATGAATAGTCATTCGATGAATAATTATTTTACTATTTTATTTCCTATCAGAATTAAGCATATGAGGATTAGGATTGTTAACTAATAATAAGTGAGTATTGAAAGAAATGATTCTCTTTTTTTTTTGAATCTGAGATAGCACTTCAATATCTATCTATATAGAAAGATTTTTTTTTCAATTAAAATACAAATTCTCATCGAAAATAGTTTATAAATAAGGAATTCGTTCTCGTATAACCTTGTATCGTATAATCAAATAATAAGTTTATATTGCAACATGGAACGAAAAAGACAATATACAGGATGAGTAGATTGGATAGAGGGAGCCCTTCCCTTAGCT